ATATGGAAATGGATTGAGTAATCCGTTCCTTTATCCAAGAAAAAGTATTTCTAGTTTGCATGGTCCAATCATTGATACCGAAAATTTCTACAATAAATTGAGTAGGTCACTAATCTAGTTTCCTATCCACGATTCTGCTATTTACTGGAATATTTTTATTGGAATAATATATAGGATATATGGGTAGAAATATAAAAAGTAAGTACAATTTTCAATGCTTTGATTATGTACAACTACAAAGTAAGAAACATTATAATTGGATTAATTTAATATCGATAGATTATTTTTCACTTATTGAATGATAAATCACTACAAGTGACGGAGATACACGATTTAAATAATAGAAAACCCAATATTTAAAAATGCTATCTAGAATGACTGGAAGAATAGAAACAAGACAAGATATAAGTTGATCATTATGAACAAATCCAAAATCTTTGTAGACAGAGCCAATTATTAGTTCCCAACCACGGGTCGAATGAAATCCGAGACATAAATCAACTAATAAAAGAATAGAAAGAGCTTTTGTTGTGTCACTTAAGTTATATAGGAATTCCTGAGCCCAAGAGTTAAGAATAACAAGTTCTTTATTACCCAACATAGAATAACCACTTAGAATAACGAAACAGATTATATTTGTCGATAAGTGCAAAATCGTATGGATACGACCCTCGTTGTGTATCTTGATTAATTGGATTGTTTCGTTGTGGATTCCTATACGAAGGTTTTGTAGATGTGTCTCCGAGTATTCCTTTATCATTTCGTCCAAAAGGAGAAGTTCTTCTAATTCTATGAATTTTTCTAGAATACTCTTTTCTTCAATATCATTCAAAAAAGTTTCGGATTGCCCAGTATTCCACCAATTAGTAACCCAAGATTCCAGACTTTTATTAAATAAGAAAGAAATACACCAGGGCAAAAATACTATAGATGCAAAATATAAAAGAGGAGTGAATACTTTCTTTTTTGCCATTTTTTCATCTGGGAATTGTTAATGAACCCATCTCATTCGTCGACTCTATGCCATCTAATATTTCTCTTACGCACGAGTTCGATTCCAAGGTATCGAGCCTATGAATCTATTCACTCTTTTTTCTTTGTTATTTCGGGCTTAGTTCTTGAATCTAGAAAAAGTACAGAAATTGACTAAGAATCCACTTTGAATTCGAATGAATAAATAATAAAAAAATCTTGTTTCCCGATATCTCAACTCAATTGGTCAAAAGTATCTCCTTTTGATGAATGCCCGAAAGAACCACTTTAAGTAATGAATATGAATATTATTCAGATTTTGAGACGAAAGAACTCCCTTTCTACTATTATATCAAAATCTCTAATATTTCGAAAAAATTTCACTGACTATGAGTAGTCAGGAATAGAATAATTGAGGCACGTTTATGAAGAATATTGTGATGATCAAAAATGAGCAGCAAACCAAGACAGAAATTGGCTAGTTATCCTTAATCGTTATAAGGGATCCAATTGTTTGGGCATTAAGGAGCACAAAAACAGATAAATAAGGCGTGTCGATTGAAAAAAATTTTTTACAGGATATGATCTATCTGAATCTAAAGTTTAAATTCCAACAAGTCTGGATTTTTATATTTTTTATTTATATATATTGGACTTAAAATATAAAATATATAAAATATAAAGGGGGAACATTATTTATTTACAAAGGGTTGATTCTGAGATGAATCTATTATTTCAATTTGTTACTTCTTGTTATTATTGAATTGAGTTGTGTAGATTTACATACATCTAAAAGACCCCAAAACAAAAAGAGTTTTGTTTTATACTTGTCCCATATACACCTGCTTTAGCTCAAATGAATGTTCGGAAGAAACCTCAGTTAAGTTATGTTATAGATTATAGAAATATGTTATATATAAAGAGGATTCTTTAGTTTTACCCTCCTGCTGATAAATTTTATCCCATTTCTCAAAATACTTCAATGGGTACACGCAAGAAATAGGCCAATTCAGCAGCTTTTTGTTCAATTTCCCACGGAGTCAAATTCTCATCAGTACGAGTCAATGGAAGGGCTCCCTGTCCTCTGATATCCATATAAAGGACACGACGAGCATAAATACCCTCTTTAACTTCTATTCGGACGGACTGAATATCTTTTATAAGGAATCGGAGGAAGATACGACGATTTTTTCCGGGAAATCCCCAACGAAAGAAACACACTATTCCTTCTTTTCGATCGAATCGATCATAACCACTACCTACATTCCAAGAAATTGTGCACCACAAATAGGAGCTAATAAAAAGACCCGCGATCCCATAGAAAGACATCACAATCCCTTGTGGAAAAAAAACGATTTGCTGAGACGGAACTAAAGATATCCAATTTCTACCAAGATAACTGTAAGTTCCAACCAACAAGAATCCTAATGAACCTAAAAAAAGGATAACAGTCCAGCAGAAATTACTTATTTTTCGAGACCCCGTTATAGGTTCTATCCATATATGTTCTGATCGACAACTCATACTT